ATTAAACCTTCATGAATCAATTTTTGTTCTTTCATTCCAGGTAACCCCCTTGAAGTATCAACTAATGAAGGAAGAGGTATATAACTCACTTTTCCTCTCTATTTCACAAATGGGAAGTTAGAGATAAAATTAGGATACCAGAGGAGGAGGATCACCATATATAACACAAAATTTCTCCTCCAATTCTTTCTAGTCGAGCTTCTCGATCTGTCATTATACCTCGAGAAGTAGAAAGAATTACAATTCCCATTCCACCTAAAATCTTAGGAATTCGTTGATAGTTGGAATAAATTCGTAAACCGGGTCGGCTGATACACTTTAAAACGGTTCTATATATTCCTTTCCTAGTCTTTCTATGTCGCAGGGTTGAAACCAAGAAATATTTCTTATTTTCCTGATGTTTCCGAACATTTTCAATAAAACCTTCTCGTAGAAGTATTTTAACAATGTTTTCGGTGATATTAGTAGATGCTATTCGAACCGTTCCTTTTTTATTCATGTCAGCATTTCTTATGGAAGTTATTATATCGGCAATAGTGTCCCTACCCATAACGAACTATAATTTTTTGTGCCTCCTAATTTTGATATAATCAACATGTTTCCTTTTTTCTTTTTTCTTTCTTTTTTTTTTTTTGAATTATTAAATTTTAAAAAGTATATGCGTGAGACACAATCTATTAATTAGATCTATTTCAGGTAGCCTACTATATCATAGTGTCATCTACTAGTATTTATAATACCTCGGGAGCTAATGAAACTATTTTAGTAAAATTCAACTGTCTCAATTCCCGAGCGATCGCACCAAAAACTCGAGTTCCTTTTGGATTTCCTTCTTGATCAATGACGACCGCTGCATTGTCATCATATCGTATTATCATACCGTTGTCACGTTTGAGTTCTTTACATGTACGTACAATTACAGCTCTAATGACTTCTGATCTTTCTAGAGGCATATTTGGCACTGCTTCTTTGATTACAGCAACAATAACGTCACCAATATGAGCATATCGGTGATTACCAGCTCCTATGATTCGAATACACATCAATTCTCGAGCTCCGCTGTTATCCGCTACATTCAAAAGGGTCTGAGGTTGAATCATATATTTTTTATTTGAATCTGTTATTTCAATGCAAAGGATGAAGGAAAAAAAGAAATATTGTCCGTCCAGAATAAACCTGCGGTTGTTTTTTCATCCTCAATATCCCTTTTGTTTAGTTCTACATCCCTATCGTGAAATAACAAATTGAGTTCGTATAGGCATTTTGCACGCAGCTATTTCAATAGCTGCTCTGGCTATAGTTTCTGATACTCCGCCCATTTCATAAAGTATTCGACCCGGTTTAACAACAGATACCCAATATTCGGGGGATCCCTTTCCCGAACCCATACGTGTTTCCGTAGGTCTTACTGTAACAGGTTTGTCGGGAAATATACGTACCCATATTTTTCCACCACGACGCGCATATCGTGTCATTGCTCTCCGCCCCGCTTCTATCTGTCTAGCTGTGATCCAAGCGGGTTCAAGCGCCTGAAGAGCGTATCCGCCGAAACAAATATGATTGCCTCGACAAGATATTCCCTTCATTCTTCCTCTATGTTGTTTACGAAATCTGGTTCTTTTGGGGTTATAGTTGATGGTTGTTTCTTAATTCCATCTCTATTGCAGAACCGGACATGAGAGTTTCTTCTCATCCAGCTCCTCGCGAATGAAACGATTCAATAATATTACAGATACACATGTATAATTATAATAATTATATTTATAAATATTTATAATAATAAATATTTATAATAATAAATAATAATATAAGTAATTATAAGTAATGAATGGCGTTTATTGATATTTAATTTGTTACATATGTAATTTGTTACAAAGGAAGATGTATATACAAAATATACAGCCGGACGTGTATATTATTAGATATAGAAAATATAAAAAATGCTTCTTTTTTTAGAATATAACGTAGAATATAATGAATCCTTATTTTTACCTCTATCGAACGCGCCAAAAATTGTAATCCAATAAATAAAGGTTTCGCGGGCGAATATTGACTCTTTCATTCGTAGGGTCAGTCAATTCATGACACCTCTCAGAATAAATCAATTTTTTCTTGGTTCGTTCCGCCATCCCACCCAATGAATTATTAGGATTCGTTTTCAATAGAATCCTATGCAGTCACAGGTTTCGTCGTTCCCATAGCTTCTCCATTAATGGTTAGGCCTGAACTCTGCAATGGAGCTTCCGGCAAAATTCGTTCCCGAGTCAATCTCCTCAGTTTTTATTAACCCGAGGCTCTTTATTCTTTATTATTTTTTTTCTTTTTTTTTTTATATTATTTTATTTATTTATATTTCATTTATATATTTATATCAGTATTGATTATATCAGTATTAATGCTTTATCACACTGCCTTTTATGAGTTGATTCATAGACCATACATATTGGAATCATATATCATTGATATTTTTGTTCTCTCTTTCTATCATCCTTCCATTTAT